GGATCATTAGATAGGAATCCGAAAATAAAGAGAGAAACGAAGAATATCACTACTGTGTAAACAAAGAGTTTGAGAGTAAGCATTACAAATCTCCAAGATCTTTTTTTCTTTGAAAAAGAGAATAGATTTTCTATTGTTATACCGCATATCCTAAAATTAAATATTAGGTTTGACACCTAAAGTTGTTTTTGAAAATGTTAAAATCGACTTTTTTTTGTAATTGTAATAGAAATACTAAAAAAATTTACGCTATTATTATCTTATCTATTCTTTTCGTACTTATCAATAATGGATTTTTAACCACTTGTTCATTTAGCCAAAATCAAAATAGTTAGAATGGAAAACGAAATAATGCGGGTTGTGTCTATACAAGAATTTTAATATTTTAATTTTGAATTAAGGGCTCATACTGTAAGATTTTTGATTTTGTTAATTGTTTAGTATTCTAATTAGAATTAGAATTCTCTTTTTCGAAAAAAGCATTCATCTTTAAAAGACCTCATCGAAAACTTACAGCAGCTTGCCAAACAAAGGCTAAGAGAAAAAAGAATAGTGGTATGACTGGCATAAAATCGACGATTGGACTCAAAAAAGCATAGGCCTCTGGTAATTTGGCAAAGAAACAACTACTCGAATAAAGAGTACAATTAAGACAGATCAAACTAAAGATATTAAGCATAACAGACATTTTTTTTTTTTTTTTATTGCATTTTGATTGAGTTATTGATAGATAAGTAAAAAAAAAAAAGAAAAAATCCTTCATTTTTTTGAACTTACTTACTCAATCAAAAAACCTTCCATTCTCAATGGAGAATAGAAGAAATTCTACTTTCATATAATATCTTAATGGAATTATTGGTAATGATCAATAAATTCATTTTTTCTATGTTGACATCTATCGGATTTAAAATACTAAACAACCGAATCTAATGGATTCTTTAGATAGTTGGTCTGGAATTGACGAATAATCAACAACAATATTAGTGTTTATTAGTGTCGAATCGAGATCGAAGTGGGGCGTGGCCAAGTGGTAAGGCATCGGGTTTTGGTCCCGCTATTCGGAGGTTCGAATCCTTTCGTCCCAGAGCATAATTAATTCTAATTTTCTAATTAATAAGAAAAAACGTTTTTCTTTTCTGTTTATTTTATAAAGTGTCTAAAGTGTAAGATTGGCTAGAGTTTGACTCTTTTGGCTAATGATTAGAATAAAAAAATTATATCTTTTTCACAGATTTCACAAAGATAAGTGCTCAAATGATACAGATGAATCTGTTGGGTATTTAGGCAAGCCTGGGGTTATAGATTACATTAATTTTCATTATAAAAAAGTTGTGACTTTACCTATTATATATCCAGTCCTTAATAATATGATATATAAATATAATATAAATATATAATATAGAAATATTCATATATCATTATAGAAGGACGTTAATTTTTTTTGTTCATCTCCAGAAAATAAATTGTATTTTTACTATAACTACATTTTTTTTGATATTTCTTATTAAATATGAAAATTTATATATGTAAAGGTTGCGTTCGAAAATAAAGATGGATTTATCTCTCTTAGCTTATCTCTTAGAGATGTCGTCTTATTGTAAATTGTAATTGTTTGTAATTTGTATAAAAAATGTTAATTAAGAAATCAAAAAATTAGAAAAAAAAACTTAAGAGATATGTAATATCTAATCTAGGTAACAACTATTTTAACTGAACCAATGACTATTCATGATTCGATAATTGAATCAACCGCAGACTGGTTCCAAATTCGAGGAATGTTATGGTAAAACTTCGTTTGAAACGATGTGGTAGAAAGCAACGTGCGACTTGAAGGACATGATCTGGTGTGGATTCTTATATCCATCATTCTATAAAAAAGGATGCTCTTAACTCGACATCTTTTGCTCTGTTCCATTCGAACTCGGCTTGGTGGGGTGTAATAGAAATAGTATAGGATGGAGCTCGAGTAGAAAGTCTTGAGCTATTTCTCAAGGGAGAGGAGTCTAGGGTTAGTGTCAATAAAAAAAATAAGTTGGAAGAACTTCGTAAATTATCTTTGACAGAGAAATGGCAAGGATCAAAATCAAGCAAATTTAAAATCCCCAAGGCCATTTTGATAAAGCCTTTTTTATTAATCTATTAAATTATATATACTGGGCGGACGCCTGCTGTTCATATGATTAGATTCTTTGAAAGAAATAAATAACAAAAAGGTATGTTGCTTCCATTTTTGAAAGGATTAAAAATCAACGAAGTAATGTCTAAACCCAATGATTCAAAAAAAAAGATAAAGGCTTCCGTAACAAGGAAATACTCTTTTTGTTTTTTATTGTTGCAACAATTGTATTTGGATCAATTCAAATAGATTCTAAATCAGACAAAACAAAGGGTATTTGAGACTGCTCAATAAATGAGAAATGCTAAAGGATTTTTGTCTTTTGAGCTATTTGAAAGTTATTCAACTTGAGTTATGAGTATACAAATGATTTTTTTGCGGAAATAAAGGATTGAATTCTTAGTTGAATTTGTTTTCTTATGGATTTTTTGGATTGGTCATTGTAATTTATAGATACATAACTTCTAAATCATTTTGCTCGAGCCGTACGAGGAGAAAACTTCCTATACGTTTCCGAGGGGGGTTCAATCTATCCCAATGAGCCGTCTATCGAATCGTTGCAATTGATGTTCGGTCCCGAAGAGAGGGAAGAGATCTGCAGAAAGTGGGTTTTTATGATCCGATAAAAAATCAAACTTATTTAAATGTTCCTGCTATTCTCGATTTTATTCAAAAGGGCGCTCAACCTACAGAAACTGTGTATGATATTTTAAATAGAGCAGAGGTTTTAAAAGAATTTCGATTTAAGCAAACGAAGTTCAATTAATGAATAATAAACCATTTTTAATTAAATAGAATTAAAATGAAATATAAAAACGAAAGATAATGAGGTTTTAATTTGGTAGAACTTTTTTATTCCTGTATTGTGCCAATCCAACACAAGCTTTCCTCTCTAATTTCATTTCTCTTTGTTTTTTCTATTTCGATTTCACAATTTCAATTATATTTAGTGTATTTTTTTTTTTTCATAAAATAATTCAAATTTTTTATTCATATTGACAAGAATGTATTGAACAAATATAATTCAATTGTGAAATCAAAAATTAAATGGTTTTGTTATGTCTTCTTCACCATATTAGTATTCGAGGATTCATTGAATTTGTTCCGATACAAAACAAAAAGTTTGGATCTCAAAAACGTAAACTACTTGTACTTGTTTATCAAATTTTTTAGCTGAGAATCCCTTGCATTGGTGTTTGTTTTTATGTTCGTAACAGGAATTAACTCGAAAAATTTTTTTGATTTTTTGATAATTCAATGTTTTGATGCCAATACAATTTTGTTGATCTCGATTGTATCTACATATAGATATAGCTATTATGGGGGTTGCTAACTCAACGGTAGAGTACTCGGCTTTTAAGTGCGGCTAGGATCTTTTACATATTTGGATGAAGCAAGGGATTCGTCTACACCATCGGTAGAGTTTATACGACCACGACTGATCCTGAAAGGAAATGAATGGAAAAAAGAGCATGTCGTATCAATAGTAATAATATTTCATTTTTATCAAATCGTTACAAAACTTTATTTAAATTTTTGGAAAGAAATGCAATTAATTAAAAATTGGGTCGATTGAATAAATGGATCGAACCTTATCCTTATGGGTTCAAATTTTGTGGAAAGAATAAGCAACGAGCTTATCTTCATAATTTGAATGATTACCCGATCTAATTAGACGTTAAAAAAAACTTAGTGCCTGATGCGGGAAAGGATTATCCCACGTATGGATTTTCTTTTTTAGTGAATCCTAACTATTAGAATCTCCATTCTCCATATAGAGATGGACAGGAATGTGTAGAAGAAACAGTATATTGATAAAGAGACTTTTTCCAAAATCAAAAGAGCGATTGGGTTGAAAAAATAAAGGCTTTCTAACCATTTTGTTATTTCGTAATAAAAAAAAACGAATTAGATGGAAAAAAAAAGAGAGTACGTTGATTAATTTACCGAAGTACTATTAAAAAAAACTTTGTTTTTACTGTATCGTACTATGTATCATTTGATAATTCAAGAAACTCCCTATCATTTGTACGTTTACTGATTTTAAATGGACGAATTCCAAGGATATATAGAACTCGACGGTTCTTGGCAACATAACTTTTTCTATCCACTTATCTTTCAGGAATACATTTTTTCGTTTGCATATGGCCATGGTTTAACAAAATACATTTTGTTGGAAACTTCCGTCGATAGGAAATTTAGTTTACTAATTGTGAAACGTTTAATTAGTGGAATGTATCAAGAGAATCCTTTGATTCTTTCGACTAATAATTTTAACCAAAATGACTTTTTGGGGCACAAACACAATTTTTATTCGCAAATGATATCAGAAGCATTTGCAGTCATTCTGGAAATTCCATTTTCCCTACTATTAATAGCTTCTGTAGAGAGACAAAAAATAGTTAAATCTCAGAATTTGCGATCAATTCATTCAATATTTCCTTTTTTAGAAGACAAATTCTTACATTTAAATTATGTCTTAGATATATTAATACCTTACCCTGCCCATCTAGAAATCTTGGTTCAAACACTTCGGTACTGGGTGAAAGATGCTTCGTCTTTGCATTTATTACGATTCTTTCTTTATGAGTATCGTAATTGGAATAGTCTTTTTATTTTAAAAAAATCCATTTCTATTTTTCTAAAAAGAAATCAAAGATTATTATTGTTCTTATATAATTTCCATATATGTGAATACGAATCCATTTTCGTTTTTCTTTGCAACCAATCCTCTCATTTACGATCAACATCTTATAGAGTGTTTCTTGAACGCATTTATTTCTACGTAAAATTTGACTATTTAGTCAAACCTTTTTATAAGGATTTTGGCGTTATCTTATGGCTTTTCAAGGACCCTTCCCCGCACTCTGCTAGGTATAAAGTA